CTTCTCCTTTCAGGGCCTATCCGAAAGAGAATCCAGTACCTCTTGGTCCTGAATATCAGAATAGGACGAACGAACCGGCCTCCGCGGATATCTTTGCTTCGGAACAAAACCCTGCAATCAAATAGATTGTCCCAAGGGCGCCATATTCTAGGAGCCCAAGTTATGCTATTGAAAATTCGTTCCTCTAGCAGTTCCGGTTTGACCATTCCGTTCCCTTTTTCAAACTCCACTTCTTTTCATATAGCAATCCCTGATCAAAGAGAGAACAATATCCATTTCAAAACATTTCTAACGGATTCCTTGGTTCGGACCGACGAAGTAATGGCACTCGATTATTATCAACCTGACTGCAATCTTTTTCTGTCGGTAAGGATTGCACCAGAGCACCTTCTACTTCTAATAGGCCATGAACTATAGATAGAGAAGAATCATTCTGAGCGAGTCCATAAGAAGCGACCCACTTTTTTTCATCGGTTCCGGGGGAAGACCAAAGATCTTGCGCGACCGGTCCGCCATAAAAACTCAAAAGAGAAAGAAGTCTCGTTAATCTCTTCATGCTCGTTCCAAGTTCGAAGTACCCTTTGGCCAAAGAAAAACCCGCTTCCTGACACGATTGCCTCTTTATCTTTATATAGATAGATTCTATGGGGTTATTACTTAGAAGTCTATTTTGTACAAGAGCCCCTCCTATCTGATAGAAAAGGGTCCCATGATCCCGAGCCGGTCTTACCTTGGCTCGCAAACCCCAAGTTTGTCTATGAAGAGCCAATCTAATTGTATTAGTTTCTATAATGGATTTCTTATGTGGAATACTAATGGATAGGGCCTCGTTGCTAAGTGCTACAAGATCTAGTGCACTGGAACTCGTGGTTATGGACCCGAATCCTTTAGTATGGAACATTGTCTTTTCCAAGTAAAAACCCCTAGTATATGAAAGAATGAAAAGGTGCTTTCGTTCTTGTGGAATAAGAAGCCCTCGTACCTTAATGAAAGGAAAATAGGAATTTTTCGTTAGGTATTTGACCAAATAGGATCGTCCAGTTCCTATAGAACCTATCACTAAAATACCCGATAGGGCTAAGCGGAACGAAAAGGGTTTTCCATGAGATGGTAAATGAAAACGATTAGCCCCACACGAGGTTTGGGAATAAGTGATTGTCTGATAATGAGCAAGGAATATACGTCTTTCTGCTAAAGAGGATCTATTAAACTCATAATTCATTAGATCCTTGTTATCAATGTCAACTAGGTATCATAAGTAAATGGATCCCGGTTGTTCAATCCTTTGATAACCAAGGTCATTCTTTGCTAAAGAGAAATGATCACTATGAGTCAGACTCAATAGAATTGGATCCATTCCAAATAGCGAGAATTAGGATTCTTGATCCCTCTCAATCTCTCTTTCAATTCGAGGATCCAGAGAGGTGTTTTCATAGTCATCTCCGAATATTTGCCATCTCCGAATATTTTCGATTTCATTTTTCTATGATATGTCTTTCTATATGAAAATTGGTTATTTACGATGTACGATGATCCCTGTTAAGCATCCATGGCTGAATGGTTAAAGCGCCCAACTCATAATTGGTAAATTTGCGGGTTCAATTCCTGCTGGATGCACGCGAACGGGAACGTTCCATAAGTCTATTGGAACTGGCTCTCTATCCATGGAATCTCATCCATCATCCATACATAACGAATTGGTATGGTATATTCATACCATAACATAAGAACAATAAGAACTCGAATTCTTATCGATACTGGAACTCAGAGCATAGGAGGGAAAGTCGATTTATGGATGGAATCAAATACGCAGTATTTACAGAAAAAAGTCTTCGTTTATTGGGAAAGAATCAATATACTTTTAATGTCGAATCGGGATTCACTAAGACAGAAATAAAGCATTGGGTCGAACTCTTCTTTGGTGTTAAGGTAGTAGCTGTGAATAGCCATCGACTACCCGGAAAGGGTAGAAGAATGGGACCTATTCTGGGACATACAATGCATTACAGACGTATGATCATTACCCTTCAACCGGGTTATTCTATTCCACTTCTAGATAGAGAAAAAAACTAAAGGAGAATACTTAATAATACGGCGAAACATTTATACAAAACACCTATCCCGAGCACACGCAAGGGAACCGTAGACAGGCAAGTGAAATCCAATCCACGAAATAATTTGATCCATGGACGGCACCGTTGTGGTAAAGGTCGTAATTCCAGAGGAATCATTACCGCAAGGCATAGAGGGGGAGGTCATAAGCGCCTATACCGTAAAATCGATTTTCGACGGAATCAAAAAGACATATCTGGTAGAATCGTAACCATAGAATACGACCCTAATCGAAATGCATACATTTGTCTCATACACTATGGGGATGGTGAGAAGAGATATATTTTACATCCCAGAGGGGCTATAATTGGAGATACTATTGTTTCTGGTACAAAAGTTCCTATATCAATGGGAAATGCCCTACCTTTGAGTGCGGTTTGAACTATTGATTTACGTAATTGGAAGTAACCAATTAGGTTTACGACGAAACCTAGAAATCGATCACTGATCCAATTTGACTACCTCTACGGGATAGACCTCAACAGAAAACTGTTGAGTAACGGCAGCAAGTGATTGAGTTCAGTAGTTCCTCATAGAAAATTATTGACTCTAGAGATATGGTAATATGGAGAAGACAAAATTGTTTGAAGCACGCACAGAACCGGAAGCGCCCCTTGTTTCAAAGAGAGGAGGACGGGTTATTCACATTTAATTTGATGGTCAGAGGCGAATTGAAAGCTAAGCAGTGGTAATTAAGACCCCCCGGGGAAAATAGGGATGTCTCCTACGTTACCCATAATATGTGGAAGTATCGACGTAATTTCATAGAGTCATTCGATCTGAATGCTACATGAAGAACATAAGCCAGATGACGGAACGCGGAGACCTAGGATGTAGAAGATCATAACATGAGCGATTCGGCAGATTTGGATTCCTTTCCTATATATCCACTCATGTGGTACTTCATCATACGATTCATATAAGATCCATCTGTCTAGAGATCGTCATATACATCTAGAAAGCTGTATGCTTTGGAAGAAGCTTGTACAGTTTGGGAAGGGGTTTTTTGAGAGAAAAGAAGAATCTACTTCAACCGATATGCCCTTAGGCACGGCCATACATAACATAGAAATCACACGTGGAAGGGGTGGGCAATTAGCTAGAGCAGCAGGTGCTGTAGCGAAACTGATTGCAAAAGAGGGTAAATCGGCCACTTTAAGATTACCATCTGGGGAGGTCCGTTTGGTATCCCAAAATTGCTTAGCAACAGTCGGACAAGTGGGTAATGTTGGGGTGAACCAAAAAAGTTTGGGTAGAGCCGGATCTAAGTGTTGGCTAGGTAAACGCCCCGTAGTAAGAGGGGTAGTTATGAACCCTGTGGACCACCCCCATGGGGGCGGTGAAGGGAAAGCCCCCATTGGTAGAAAAAAACCCACAACCCCTTGGGGTTATCCTGCGCTTGGAAGAAGAACTAGGAAAAGGAAAAAATATAGTGATAGTTTTATTCTTCGTCGCCGTAAGTAAATACGTAACTAGGAATATGGAAAATTGCATTTTTGGAATTTGCAATAATGCGATGGGCGAACGACGGGAATTGAACCCGCGCATGGTGGATTCACAATCCACTGCCTTGATCCACTTGGCTACATCCGCCCCTTATCCAGCTAAAGGATTTTTCTCTTTTTTCCATTCATCATTATTCTATTTATTCTGACCTCCATACTTCGATCGAGATATTGGACATAGAATGCCACTCTTTAAAATGGAAAAAAGGAGTAATCAGCTGTGACACGAAAAAAAACGAATCCTTTTGTAGCTCATCATTTATTGGCAAAAATCGAAAAGGTCAATATGAAGGAGGAGAAAGAAACAATAGTAACGTGGTCCCGGGCATCTAGCATTCTACCCGCAATGGTTGGCCATACAATCGCGATTCATAATGGAAAGGAACATATACCTATTTACATAACAAATCCTATGGTAGGTCGCAAATTGGGGGAATTCGTGCCTACTCGGCATTTCACGAGTTATGAAAGTGCAAGAAAAGATACTAAATCTCGTCGTTAACTGAATTCAGAATAGAAAGATTCAAAATAAAAAAAAACAAAGGTAGGCGGGGAATAACCCGGGGAATAACCTTATTTATGACAAGTTTCAAACTGGTAAAGTATACCCCTAGGATAAAGAAGAAGAAGAGTGGGCTAAGGAAACTCGCAAGGAAAGTTCCAACCGATCGTCTACTTAAGTTCGAACGGGTTTTCAAAGCACAAAAACGCATCCATATGTCTGTTTTCAAAGCACAAAGAGTTCTTGATGAGATTCGCTGGCGTTACTACGAGGAAACTGTTATGATACTGAACCTCATGCCTTATCGAGCATCTTATCCCATCCTAAAGTTGGTTTATTCGGCAGCAGCAAATGCTACTCATTATAGGGATTTCGACAAAGCGAATTTATTCATCACTAAAGCCGAAGTCAGTAGGAGTACTATCATGAAAAAATTAAGACCTCGAGCTCGAGGACGTAGTTGTCCCATAAAAAAAACCATGTGTCATATAACAATTGTACTAAATATAGTAAAGAAATCTAAATAATCTTTAGATCCATCTTAGATTTCGATTCCCAGTAAAAAAAAAATAGAATAGAAAAATATGGGACAAAAAATAAATCCACTCGGTTTCAGACTTGGTACAACCCAAAATCACCATTCCTTTTGGTTCGCACAACCAAAAAATTATTCTGAAGGTCTACAGGAAGATAAAAAAATACGGAATTGTATCAAGAACTATATACAAAAGAATAGGAAAAAAGGCTCGAATAGAAAAATAGAATCAGACTCAAGTTCCGAAGTAATTACACATAATAGAAAAATGGACTCAGGCTCAAGTTCTGAAGTAATTACACGTATAGAAATTCAAAAAGAAATCGATACGATCCACGTCATAATCCATATTGGATTCCCCAACTTATTAAAGAAAAAAGGAGCAATCGAAGAATTAGAGAAAGATCTACAAAAGGAAGTTAATTCTGTAAACCAGAGACTTAATATTGCTATTGAAAAAGTTAAAGAACCTTATAGACAACCTAACATTCTTGCAGAATATATAGCTTTCCAATTAAAAAATAGAGTTTCATTCCGAAAGGCAATGAAAAAAGCCATTGAATTAACTAAAAAAGCAGATATAAGGGGGGTAAAAGTAAAAATTGCAGGTCGTCTCGCAGGGAAAGAAATTGCACGTGCCGAATGCATCAAAAAGGGTAGACTTCCCCTCCAAACAATTCGCGCTAAAATTGATTATTGCTGCTATCCAATTCGAACTATCTATGGAGTATTAGGTGTAAAAATTTGGATATTCGTAGACGAAGAATAACTAGCCTTGTCTTCCCATTCTGTTCAGTGATAGAATAAAAAATGACAAGAGCCTTATTTTTCCTGAAATCCCTGAAAAAAAAGAAGCAATTCTACCTCTTTCTATAAGATTTAATGAAAATTGATAAATCTTTTAATATAATTGCTATGCTTAGTGTGTGACTCGTTAGTTTTTTCTTTAGAGTCAAAAATGGAGATTCAAAAAAAATTGACTGAACCCTACTATAAATAGAAAAAGAAAAAACTTAGTAATTATAGAAAATTAACTAATAACCAACCTATTGCTTCGTATTGTCGAGATCCTAACTAAGAAACAGTCACTATATGAATAAATACATCTATCATAAATGAGTAGATCTATCATATAGTTGTAGCAACTGCAATTTTTTCTCTAAAAAAGAAAACGGATTCTAGGTTGTGAAGCAAAACTAAAGGGATGTGGATAAAAGGAGGGATGATAGAAAGAAGGAAGAAGAATAAGAAAGATATAGGATTCCAATATGTATGGTCTATGAGTTACATCATAAAAGGCAATGTGATAAAGCATCAATATAATAAAAATAACAGAGAATTCGAAATCGTAACTTGAAACAAAAAATAGAAATTTTAAGCAATAATAAAATAAAGAGCGGCCCGGGTTAATAAAACTGAGAAAATTGACTCGGAAAGAAATTTTTGGAAAGCTCCATTGTGGGATTCAGACCTAACCATTAAAGGAGAAGTAGTGGGAACGACAGAACCTATGACTGCATAGGATTTTATTGAAAAGAATCCTAAGACTTCATTGGGTGGGATGGCGGAACAAACCAAAAAAATTGCCTTATTTGGTAAGGTTATAAATTAACAAATAAGACAGGAAAGAGTAAATATTCGCCCGCGAAATCTTTATTGAATTAGAATACTTTCCCGCGATTCAATAAGAGTCGAAATAAGGAGATTTTTTTTTAAGAAAGATTACATTATCTATAAATATAGAATATAGATAAATAGACACACACATCTAGATATATTCTAGATCTTCTTTCTTGACTATATATTTTTCTATTTTAACAAATTCAATATTCAATATTAAAAAAACCCTAACTTTTTCTATTATCTATTAATGTGCATCTATCCATAATATTCCAAAATATTATGGAATTAGAGAAATTTGCACGCTTTCTCATTTCATTCGCGAGGAGCTGGATGAGAAGAAACTCTCATGTCCAGTTTTGCAGTAGAGATGGAACTAAGAAAGAACCATCGACTATAACCCCAAAAGAACCAGATTTCGTAAACAACATAGAGGAAGAATGAAGGGAAAATCCTGCCGAGGCAATCGTATTTGTTTTGGTAGATATGCTCTGCAAGCACTTGAACCCGCTTGGATCACGTCGAGACAGATAGAAGCAGGACGAAGAGCAATGACACGATATGCACGTCGTGGTGGAAAAATATGGGTACGTATATTTCCCGACAAACCGGTTACACTAAGACCCACGGAAACACGTATGGGCTCAGGAAAGGGATCCCCCGAATATTGGGTAGCCGTTGTTAAACCAGGTCGAATACTTTATGAAATGGGCGGAGTATCTGAAACTGTAGCTAGAGCAGCTATCTCCATAGCTGCCAGTAAAATGCCCATACGAAGTCAATTTCTTCGATTAGAGATATAGCATCCCAAAAAAGGAGTATTGAAGATAAAAAAAACCAGGTTTTTTTTTTCTGGAAAGACAATATTTCTTTCATCCTTTTGCATAGAAATAACAAATTGAAATCAAAATAATATGATTCAACCTCAGACCCTTTTAAATGTAGCAGATAACAGTGGAGCTCGAAAATTGATGTGTATTCGAGTCATAGGAGCTGCTAGTAATCAGCGATATGCTCGTATTGGTGATGTTATTGTTGCTGTAATCAAAGACGCAGTGCCCCAAATGCCTCTAGAAAGATCCGAAGTAATTCGAGCTGTAATTGTACGTACATGTAAAGAGTTCAAATGCGAAGACGGTATAATAATACGCTATGATGACAATGCAGCGGTTATCATTGATCAAAAAGGAAATCCAAAAGGAACTCGAGTTTTTGGCGCGATCGCCGAGGAATTGAGAGAATTGAATTTTACTAAAATAGTTTCATTAGCTCCTGAAGTATTATAAATACTAGTAGGCGAGATATAGATCAAAGAAAAAATTAGTAGATTATGTCTCACGTATATGCTTTAAAATCCAAAAGTAAAAGAAAAAAAAAGAAAACATGTTGATTATAGAAAAATGAGGAGGAACCTAGAATTAGAGTCTTATGGGCAAGGACACTATTGCTGATTTACTAACCTCTATAAGAAACGCGGACATGAATAAAAAAGGAACAGTTCGAGTAGTATCTACAAATATTACCGAAAACATTGTTAAAATACTTCTACGAGAGGGTTTTATTGAAAGTGTTCGGAAACATCAGGAAAGTAACAGATATTTCTTGGTTTCAACTTTGCGACATCAAAAGAGAAAGACTAGAAAAGGAATATATAGAACTAGAACCTTTTTAAAGCGTATCAGCCGACCCGGCTTACGAATTTATGCCAACTATCAAGGAATTCCTAAAGTTTTGGGCGGAATGGGAATTGCTATTCTTTCTACTTCTCGAGGTATAATGACAGATCGAGAAGCTCGACTAAACAGAATTGGGGGAGAAGTCTTATGTTATATATGGTAATCGCCCCTCCTATAGTACTCGAATTCTATCTCGAACTTCCTATTTTTCAAATAAAAATACAACGTTTTTTTTTATTTGAAAATCAAAATAGAAAAATAGGAGAAAAAAAATATGACAGAAAAAAAAAATAGCAGAGAAAAAAAAAACCCGAGAGAAGCAAAAGTCACTTTCGAAGGTTTAGTTACGGAAGCCCTACCCAACGGAATGTTCCGCGTTCGCCTAGAGAATGACACCATCATCCTGGGCTATATTTCAGGAAAGATCCGGTCTAGTTCTATACGAATACTGATGGGGGATAGGGTCAAAATTGAAGTAAGTCGTTATGATTCAAGCAAAGGACGTATAATTTATAGACTTCCCCATAAGGATTCGAAGCGTACCGAAGACTCGAAGGATACCGAAGATTTGAAGGATACCAAAGATTCAAAGGATTAGGTTTTTCTTTTTTCTAGGGTAATAAATTCAAAGTTCCAAAATTCAAGCGAAGAGACTTATTTTTTCCCAAAGATTAGATTCATAGTTTAAGAAAGGAATAAGGAAATATGAAAATAAGAGCTTCCGTTCGTAAAATTTGTACAAAATGTCGACTGATTCGTAGGCGTGGACGAATTAGAGTCATTTGTTCCAATCCGAAGCATAAACAAAGGCAGGGGTAATCTTTCGAAAAAGAACTTTACTTTCTAAAAAGTAAAAAAAGTACCCGCGGAAACGTCCAAATTCCAAATAAAATAATTAATAATTAAAGTAAAGGATATATTTTACCCTGAAACGGATATCTTTGTATCTTTTTTTCTTTTTGTTATTTCTAACTCATATTTATGAGATAATAAAATATGACAAAAGCTATACCAAAAATTGGTTCACGTAGGAGAGTGCGTATTGGTTTGCGTAGGAATGCGCGTTTTAGTTTACGGAAAAGTGCACGTAGAATAACAAAAGGAGTTATTCATGTTCAAGCTAGTTTCAACAATACCATTATAACTGTTACAGACCCGCAAGGTCGGGTGGTTTTCTGGTCCTCCGCGGGTACTTGTGGATTCAAAAGCTCAAGAAAAGCATCACCCTATGCTGGTCAAAGAACAGCAGTAGATGCTATTCGTACAGTGGGTTTGCAACGAGCAGAAGTTATGGTAAAGGGTGCTGGTAGTGGAAGAGATGCCGCATTACGAGCCATTGCTAAAAGTGGTGTACGATTAAGTTGTATACGCGATGTAACACCTATGCCGCATAATGGATGTCGACCTCCTAAAAAAAGACGTCTGTAAAAGAATTAAAACGCTTTCAAGAGAAATAAACGATTCAATGATCAAATAATAATACTAGTCTATTATGGTTCGAGAGGAGGTAGCAGGATCCACTCAAACACTACAGTGGAAGTGTGTTGAATCAAGAGTAGATAGTAAGCGTCTTTATTATGGTCGTTTCATTTTGTCCCCGCTTAGAAAAGGTCAAGCGGATACCGTCGGTATTGCCTTGCGAAGAGCTTTACTTGGAGAAATAGAAGGAACATGTATCACACGTGCAAAATTTGGGAGCGTGCCACACGAATATTCTACAATAGCTGGTATTGAAGAATCCGTACAAGAAATTTTACTAAATTTGAAAGAAATTGTATTGAGAAGTAATCTCTATGGAGTTAGAGACGCATCAATTTGCGTCAAAGGTCCTAGATACATAACTGCTCAAGATATCATCTTACCACCTTCCGTAGAGATCGTTGATACGGCACAACCTATAGCTAACTTGACAGAGCCCATTGATTTCTGTATTGAGTTACAGATCAAGAGAGATCGCGGATATCACACGGAACTCAGAAAGAACTCTCAAGATGGAAGTTATCCCATAGATGCTGTATCCATGCCTGTTCGAAATGTGAATTATAGTATTTTTTCTTGTGGGAATGGAAATGAAAAACACGAGATACTTTTTCTAGAAATATGGACGAATGGAAGTTTAACCCCTAAGGAAGCGCTTTATGAGGCTTCTCGTAATTTGATTGATTTATTTCTTCCTTTTCTACACGCGGAGGAAGAGGGCACTAGTTTCGAAGAAAATAAAAACAGGTTTACTCCACCCCTTTTAACCTTTCAAAAAAGATTAACTAATCTAAAGAAAAACAAAAAAGGAATTCCATTGAATTGTATTTTTATTGATCAATTAGAATTGCCTTCTAGAACGTATAATTGTCTCAAAAGGGCCAATATACATACACTATTGGACCTTTTGAGTAAGACTGAAGAAGATCTTATGAGAATTGACAGTTTTCGTATGGAAGATGGAAAACAGATATGGGACACTCTAGAGAAGCATCTCCCAATCGATTTACCTAAGAATAAGTTCTCGTTTTAAATCCATTGCAATTTTTTCCTCTTCTTCTTTTTCGAGTTAGAATAAAAAGAAAAAAGAAAACAATTTTGCATCTTTGGCACAATCTATATTTTCGCGAAATGGATCATAATAAAATGGATTTTAGGTATCTAGGGAAGATTCACTTGGAAGTAACTATTTCCTAGATACCTATGCACGGTACTTCACGGTTGAATGAATCAACCTGAAAAATCCCTAAAAAAGACCTAAAGTTAAGGATTTTTCAATGGGTAATGTTGCTCCAATACCTAACCAAAGAGCTACTGCAGTACCGATTAAAAAAACGGTCGTAGCTACTGGGCGACGAAATGGATTTTGGAATTTATTGACATTCTCTAGAAAGGGTACTGTCAATAAGCCCGTTGGCACAGAAACCATTAAGAGAACGCCCAATAACTTATTGGGTACTGTACGGAGTATTTGAAAGACGGGAAAGAAGTACCACTCGGGTAATATTTCCAGAGGAGTTGCAAACGGATCCGCCGGTTCACCAATCATTGACGGCTCGAGAACCGCTAAACCTACATTACATGCAATAGTACCTAGAATTACTACTGGAAAAATATATAAAAGATCGTTGGGCCAGGCGGGTTCCCCGTAATAATTATGTCCCATCCCTTTAGCTAATTTTGCTCTTAATACAGGATCATTTAAGTCAGGTTTCTTTGTTATTGGGATAGGTGAATTCTTTAGGATCCATCCCCCAAAGGAACCGGACATGAGAATTTTTCATCATCCGGCTCGAGCAAGAATGAAAGAAAAAAGACCGTGGAAGATCCATAATAGAATAAGGTATATAATGACTCAATGACTCTAGGTAAGAAAAGCTTTATCAGATTCTCTTTTCCGAAGTTGCACCTACAACTACTTATTTTATTGAAAAGAATCTTATTCTTATGGGTAAATGCTCAATATCCAAGTTGGCTTGCAAATTTGATCATGATCAATTGCTTTGTGGATTGTCTCATGTCTCTTGATTAGTTGGTGTTTATCCCCTCAATATCGCAAGTTTCTTACGTCCAAACAAAGTATTTACTTGTTACTAATAAAAAATCAAAAAGTCTAGCCTACGTTCTTCTTTAGATACCTTCTTTTACTCCGATAGTATTGCGGATCGCAATCGATGCAAAGAAAATGAATGCATTTCCATACTATAATAAAAAAAGTAAGTGTAATAAATAGAGAATTGGATCATGTCACATGACTTATTCTATTTCTACTCTATGGGATCTTACGGAGCCTGTTCATGGATGACATGGTTGGGGTATGATCATAGAAAATATTCTCCTCAAGTGAACCAGCCTATCCTTCCTAGATAGGGGACTTACGTGTTGATTGGATGCGGAGACACCTTTGGTTGTGAATTCTAATGTGGCAGATCCAATTCTTTATCTGCATGGCCAAATCAATAATTCAAGTCACACACTCCCATAATCCGCCTTATTTTCTTTCATAAAATGAACTTCAACTATTTGTATCAAAATACTTCGGAGTTGAAGAAAAGTATCCAAATGACATGTCTTATTTTACAATAACCCATGTTTGTAGCAATGAAATACCACAACCTACCCGATATGATATATGAAAATTAGAATTATCTTTCTCTATGATATGGCTTCCCTATAAAGGACCCGAAATACCTTGCTTACGTATCATTGGAAAGTGCATTAACATAAATACGGCAGTAAGCAGAGGCAGTACAAAGGTATGTAAACTATAAAAACGAGTCAAAGTGGATTGGCCCACACTAGCACTTCCACGTAATAACTCCACTAAAGGCGATCCTATTACCGGAATCGCTTCAGGTACACCTGTCACAATTTTGACTGCCCAATAACCAATTTGATCCCAAGGCAAAGAATAACCAGTTACACCAAACGATGCAGTCAATACACCCAAAACCACACCTGTCACCCAAGTTAATTCGCGGGGTTTTTTAAATCCACCTGTGAGATACACACGAAATACGTGCAGGATCATCATTAGAACCATCATACTTGCTGACCATCGATGAACTGATCGGATTAACCAACCAAAGTTGGCCTCGGTCATTATGTATTGAACCGAGGAAAAAGCCTCTGTAACGGTTGGGCGGTAGTAAAAAGTCATAGCAAAACCGGTAGCGACTTGTACTAGAAAACAAGTAAGTGTAATTCCCCCTAAACAATAAAATATGTTGACATGAGGAGGAACATATTTACTAGTTATATCATCCGCAATTGCCTGAATCTCAAGACGTTCCTCAAACCAATCATATACTTTATTGAGATAGGTAACTAACCCGAGTCCCCCTCCGAGAACCGTATATGAAAATTTCATCTCGTACGGCTCAAGCAGAAACACACAAATTTTCAACGGATATTAGAAAAAAAAAAAGGTTCAAAACTTCATCAGCCACTGGATTGGGTCGATTTGCCTTGAAGATATGAAATAAGAAAAATCCAGAACTTATTCTTTGTGATGATAATGCCAAAAAATCTCAAGTTGGCTCATCTGTCTTTCTTTCTTTCCCTTATGTTGGTCATTAGAGGCTTCTTGACTTTTCTCTTCCCTATTTTGGATTTCTTTTTTTTTTTTTTTGCGTAATGCAGATTTACTCTTGTTTTACTAGTAAATAAATAAAGCAAAAATTCTAGTAGTTTTCTGATAGAAATTATCTTGTTGCGATCCTATGAATCAGTTCAATTAAAACCTTAGATTCATACTAGAGCCACGATGATTGAGTCTCAAGCTAACCAAAAGGCAAGGGTTCTTCGAATAAGAACCGCTTGATGATCATTTATTGAATCCGTGTAATAACTCGACAAAATCGAGAGAAAAAAAAGTTGTCTTTTGGGCAAACAAAATTGGAAGGAAGAAAATTTCTTTTTTTAGTAAAAACTACTTGAATTTTTTTCAGTCTGGTTGCGAGGTCTGAATAGTGAGTATGAATCATAGTTCCATTTTTTTTCTTGATCCACTCTATCTATTTCGTGTTCCAGATACTAGAATAAAAAATATCCGACGAATTAGAATCATCTTGATAGAGATAACAGGCCCTTTCTATGTATTATCAATAGGATCCATTCTAACAAGTCACACACTCATATTCCAGAGATACCAAAACAAAAAAATTCCACGGTCGAACTACCAGAATGTCTAGAAATGTATAGCTTAAAGTAGAAAGGCTTTTTTGGATGGAAAAACAATGACTTCGTAGTTTTAGTTAGTAGAAACCTAATTCATTAAAATTCCGTCCAGTAAAACAGAAGAATTATAAATTTCTAAAATGATAGATAGGAATATCGCGAATAAAGCCATTGCGACCCCCATAAAAGGAGTAGTCCCCCAACCCGGAGCTACTTTCCCATATTCCGAATTCAAGGGTTTCAATAAACTACCTACGCGAGTTCGTCTTGGCCCAGGTCTAGAACTATCTTCAACGGTTTGTGTAGCCATAAATTCTATTTAATCATTGGTGTTGACTTTGTATACTATTCCGTTGTAGTTGTAAATACAAGATCTTTTCGTAGATCCATTGTAATCTTGAAATTCTATAAAAATGGAAACAGCAACTTTAGTCGCCATCTCCATATCTGGTTTACTTGTAAGCTTTACTGGGTATGCCTTATATACCGCGTTTGGGCAACCCTCTCAACAATTAAGAGATCCATTCGAAGAACACGGGGACTAATTGAAGTAAGAAGTCTCCCCATCTGGGAGACTTCTTACTTCAATGAAATTATTTCATTTTTTTAGTCGGAACCTTAGGTGGTTCTCGGAAGAAGATAGCGAAAAAAATTATCCCTAAAGTCGAAACTAAAAGGAACGTATAAACCAATGCTTCCATAGATTCGATCGTGGTTTATTTACAATTATAACTTCCACACCTATTCATTTGTCATTTGGGATCTTTTCCCATATAAAGATAAAGAAAGAAAAAGAGTCAAAGAAAGGATGGGAGATGTTTCCCATGTCAAATCAAAAAAGAGAGATGAAAGATACCATAGCAATGTGGTATCAGACTGCTTGTCTCCTTGTAGTTGGATCTCCAACTTTTTGGAATGTTCCAAATTCCACTTGAGCATCCAAGTCTGGATCAATACCAGCAAAAACATCTCGGAACAAGGTTCTAGCGCCATGCCAAATGTGTCCGAAAAAGAAGAGCAAAGCAAAGGTAGCATGACCAAAAGTGAACCAACCCCTTGGACTGCTGCGAAAAACACCATCCGATTTCAAAGTAGCCCGATCTAATTCAAAAATTTCCCCTAATTGGGAACGCCTCGCATATTTTTTTACAGTAGCAGGATCAGAATAACTTACTCCATTAAGTTCGCCACCATAGAACTCCACCGTTACACCTACTTGTTCAACACTATATTTGGATTCTGCTCTTCTAAAAGGAACGTCCGCTCTCACAATTCCCTCTTCATCTACCAAAACAACCGGAAATGTTTCAAAAAAAGTAGGCATACGGCGTACAAAAAGCTCGCGTCCTTCTTTATCTCTAAAGACGGGATGTCCTAACCATCCAACAGCTATTCCATCCCCGTTGTCCATTGAGCCTGCTCTGAATAATCCCCCCTTTGCCGGATTATTACCAATATAATCATAAAAGGCTAATTTTTCGGGAATTTTAGACCAAGCTTCTGATAAACTAAGATTTTCGGCTAACCCATCGCTAACTCTTCGATATATTTCTTGCTGAAAGTATCCCTGATCCCACTGATAACGAGTAGGCCCAAATAATTCGATTGGGGTAGTTGCTGACCCATACCACATAGTTCCGGCAACTACGAAAGCTGCAAAAAAAACAGCAGCGATACTACTGGAAAGTACAGTTTCAATATTGCCCATACGTAATCCTTTGTATAGACGTTGAGGCGGACGGACACTAAGATGGAATAGGCCCGCTAATATGCCCAATGTACCCGCAGCAATATGATGAGAAGCTATTCCCCCCGGAACAAAAGGATCAAAACCTTCTACACCCCACGCTGGATTTACAGCTTGTACTTTTCCAGTTAGTCCATAAGGATCGGACACCCATATCCCAGGACCATACAAACCCGTTACATGAAATGCGCCAAAGCCAAAGCAAGCCACCCCTGCAAGAAATAAATGAATTCCAAAGATCTTGGGCAAATCCAAAGAGGGTTTTCCTGTCCGCTCATCACAGAATATTTCTAGGTCCCAATATACCCAATGCCAGATAGCTGCCAAGAAACACAAGCCAGAAAACACAATATGCGCACCTGCCACACCTTCATAACTCCAAATACCCGGATTCGTTACAGTTCCTCCTGAAATACTCCAACCACCCCACGAATTGGTTATTCCTAAACGAGTCATGAAGGGAATTACGAACATACCTTGTCTCCACATTGGATCCAGAACAGGATCAGAGGGATCAAAAACCGCTAATTCATATAAAGCCATCGAGCCGGCCCAACCAGAAACTAAAGCTGTGTGCATTATATGCACCGAAAGCAATCGACCCGGATCATTCAATACAACAGTATGAACACGATACCAAGGCAAACCCATGGAAATACCCCTTTAGCAAAGAAAAATAGACACGATGTCGCTTTATTTTATCGCATTGGAAAAGACTATCTATATCCTATGTACCTAACCCCTCTAGGGGATTCTGTGTCAGAAAGCGTGAATATTTATTTCATTCCATTAAAAATAAGAAGCCAATTCTGTTCGTAAGAAGAAAGAGAAGCAGATCTATTCTATACTCGATAAGTGCCAATATGCAATGGGTAGCTTGGCCTATTTGGAAAAAACGAAGAATAGATCCCTATCCCTCTTTGTTTATCATTCCAATCACCGATTCCTTTTTCTTTATTCAATCTGTCTTACCTTCCTTATATGTATTATTTCAATCTACGTATTAATAGAATCTATAGTATTCATATAGAATAAGAAAAAAAAAATGAAGACAATAAACTGCGGATTCTTTCTTTCTCTTCCATTCTTACGTTTCCATATTAAAGTGTAGTTTTCTTACTTAAATTTAATAATATTAATCTAATATGCCCATTGGTGTTCCAAAAGTACCTTACCGGATTCCCGGAGATGAAGAAGCGACTTGGGTTGACTTATACAATGTTATGTATCGAGAAAGGACACTTTTTTTAGGTCAAGAGATTCGTTGCGAGGTCACGAATCATATTACAGGTCTCATGGTATATCTCAGTATAGAAGATGGAATTAGCGATATTTTTTTGTTTATAAACTCCCCAGGCGGGTGGCTAATCTCAGGAATGGCGATTTTTGATACGATGCAAACGGTGACACCAGATATATATACAATATGCCTCGGAATGGCTGCGTCCATGGCATCCTTCATTCTGCTTGGAGGCGAACCCACCAAGCGTATAGCATTCCCTCACGCGAGGATTATGCTTCACCAACCTGCTAGTGCTTATTATCGGGCAAGGACACCAGAATTTTTACTAGAAGTGGAAGAGTTACACAAAGTTCGCGAAATGATCACAAGGGTTTATGCCCTAAGAACAGGCAAGCCTTTTTGGGTTGTATCCGAAGACATGGAAAGGGATGTTTTTATGTCAGCAGACGAAGCCAAAGCTTATGGACTTGTCGATATTGTAGGGGATGAAATGATTGACGAGCACTGCGATACTGATCCAGTGTGGTTTCCAGAAATGTTTAAGGATTGGTAGTGGCCGGATTTCTTGTAAATTTATTTCAAACCTAAATTCAGGTTTTCTGCGATTTAATAGAAAATAGAAATACTTCATGATGATCAATCATCAGGTTAAGATCGATCTAAACCAATCTTTTTTTTTTTCTATATACATACGACATGCCAACGGTTAAACAACTTATTAGAAACGCAAGACAGCCAATACGAAATGCTAGAAAATCGCCCGCGCTTAAGGGATGTCCTCAGCGTCGAGGAACATGTGCTAGGGTGTATGTGCGACTCGTTCAGATCATGAGTTCAAACAAATAAGACAATTTTTGAAGTATCCATGATCGGTACCAATGAATAGGATAGAGCTTCTCTATCCTAGATTTCTATGGTATATGGAATTTCTGGTTTCCTTTGGTGCAAATCCAATCATCTAAATTGGAAATTAAGAAGCAATTCCCCCATTGGTAGAAAATGGTTATCCATTAAGCGGAGGAAATAGTAATAAAAAGAAAAAGGCTTATGCTCCTTTATCTTAAAAGAACGGACTAACAGGGTCAGCTACTTAGCCAACTTTCATAATTAAATGCCGTCACTGTATGGATAACTCTTATTGTGAAAAGAGCTATTTACTCTATAATGGATAGGTAGAGCCAAAGAATGTGAACTATACAAGTTCACAATACCTTTTGATGAAATGAAAGAAAGGGCTCCGGTGTATAGAGAGGGCCTCACCGTTTAAAAGGGAACCATAGAAACGATGGAACCCACTATTTTTTTGAGTATCGTTAGAATTTGTTATTTCTATGCGAAATAACTGAAGAGAATAGAATAAAAAATCGTGGTTGGGAAGGTTACAGTAGCAAAAGCCATTGGAATTAATATTTTATATATCGGAATAATTCGTTTTGTTATTAATGGGAAAAAGGATGGCTAAAAGAAGAGAAATCATTAGTTATTCATTAAGGTTAATTTGATTCAATGACCAGAGTTCCGCGAGGATATATAGCTCGGAGACGACGAACAAAAATGCGTTCATTTGCCTCAAACTTTAGAGGGGCTCATTTAAGACTTAATCGAATGATTACTCAACAAGTAAGAAGAGCTTTTGTTTCCTCTCATCGAGATAGAGGCAGGCAAAAGAGGGATTTTCGTCGTTTGTGGATCACTCGGATAAACGCAGCAACGCGGATATATAAAGTATTCGATAGTTATAGTAAATTAATACACAATCTGTACAAGAAGGAATTGATTCTTAATCGTAAAATGCTTGCACAAGTAGCTGTATCAAATCCAAATAATCTTTACACGATTTCCAATAAAATAAAGATCCTCAATTAAATGGATAAAAAAGTAATATACAGGAATAATTAAAACCGAATTCCCGGAGAGGGAACTCCGGGAAGATACAATAAATTAAGATTAAGTGGTAGGAATCAACGAGCATGTTGCAATAAATAAAAAAACTATTTATTCTTCCCCATTTTTCTTTCTTATAACAAACACAAGAATCAAAACTGGATTACTTTCTTTATATAGGTCTGGCCCTTTCGAATAAAACATCAACAATCGGAACTTAAGTTCCGATTGTTGTTTCTTAAATTCTGGTTGGAGTTTCTTAAGTTTCGATTGGAATTGAACTTTTGCGTTAATTGAGGAATATGTCTATTCTTTCTGGGTCTAGGACCAGTAATTATTGAAATTGACTGGGCTTGAAATTGCTTCTCATTCTCATAGTTACGAAATGGTAAGAAAGATAAAATACGAGCCTGTTTTATAGCAAGAGTAATTAATCGTTGTTGTTTCAAGGTTAATCTATTTATTCGTCTCGATAATATTTTTCCTTGTTCACTAATAAATCGATTAATTAAACTCATGTTTCTATAATCAATTCGATCCCCCGGGCCAATCCGAGGACGCCTACGAAAAGGTTGTTTGGATTTACGAAAAGTTTGCTTGGATTTACGAAAAGTTTGCTTGGATTTATGAAAAGTTTGCTTGGATTTATGAAAAGTTTGCTTAGATTTATGAAAAGGTTGTTTAGATGTATACATGATTTATTCTTTATTTTAAAATTTGAAAAAAAAAAAATGGATTTCTTTATTTTATTAATTTTGGATCCAGAAGAAGTAGTCTTTCTTTGGTCCATATATTATTTGATTCATATTATTATTTGATTCATATATAGTATATGAATACCCTCTATACATATGAAATAATATCTACCTGAAATCAAATGAATTGATTTGTATTTTGTATTCTATCTATGTTCTATATATTAAATCTGTTCTTTGGAAAGATCGAACACACGATGCTCCTATTTTTTTATTTCGTCATGAGTCGTATGCTTGCGACAATAACGACAAAATTTTTTTAATTCTAATTGTCCGGGTGTATTGTGGCGATTCTTTTGAGTACTATATCTAGAAATCCCCGTCGATTCCTCATTGGCACCTTTTCGAACACAACTGATACATTCCAAAATAACTCTGATTCTAACACCTTTCCCCTTGGCCATGAACCTCCTTTCTTTTTTGGATTGACTTAACTTAATTCTTCTACTTATTCTGTTATTCTTCTATTTTGAATCCCAAGAAGAAGAATAAAATCCATTCGAATAAAAAATTTTTAAAATTCTTAAATTAAGTAATAAAAAATAGAGAAATAATTAAAGAATACAATCCTTGTCGAATTAGCAAGGATTTTGCTTCGAAATCCTTTCATTTAAGTAGCCAGCCCAGCCTCTTTCTATGCTCTGATTTCTGAGGCCTGACTTAGCTTGGATACCGCTTTTGATTGAATTTCTGTTTTCCAAAATGGGATTTGCCGAATTTTTCATGACTCTGAGGTTCAACCCAATCCATCTTTTCTTTCTTTTTCCTTCCTATACTAAAAAAAAAAGGATTGAAAAAGGGAAAATTTGCGTCATGTCACGAAGAATTCCTCGCATAGCAATAACTAGAATTAAAAAAAAGGGAATGACAAAGCATCTGGGAATAAACGATTAATTTCTATCAATAAACCTGCTAAAGCCCCAAACCATAGAGTACTTAGCACGGGCGCTACAGAGAGATATGTTTTTATATCCCGCATTGAAAATCCTCCTTCCTTATTGGAATACATATATGATCAGATACTCTTGCCCAAGATCATTTGTATTTCTTTTGTTTAGGCGAAATTCCTAACTAAAAAAACAAAATCAATATTCTATATATAGAATGAACGAATGAACGGTATAGACGAGATTTTCCTACCCCTAAAAAAGAAAAAGATGACCCCTTCTTCCTATACATTACCAAGGAATAGTAATCTTTCTTTTATAGGTGAAATTAGATAGGATTTTAGATGTATACCATTACTTGATTATATGAGACCAAAAAGAAGAAATGACAAGAAGGTTCTATATAGATAGAGAAAGAGAAGAAAATTACGATGTGGAAAACAAGACAGGAATTGTGTACAATGCCATTATACAACAATTTGGAAAAGGGATGTAGCGCAGCTTGGTAGCGCGTTTGTTTTGGGTACAAAATGTCACAGGTTCAAATCCTGTCATCCCTACCTATTACTTCTTTCTTCTTTATGGGCAGTAGCGAGGAGATCAATTAAAGTGGGTATAACTTGAATTTGTGGATACTATACGTACGTGAGACACGTTAGGAGTAGAAAAGGGTTTTCTTTTTGAATGAAAGCGCTCTTAGTTCAGTTCGGTAGAACGCGGGTCTCCAAAACCCGATGTCGTAGGTTCAAATCCTACAGAGCGTGATTCCATCTATCTTATGTCGAAGCAGAGTAAAATAACTTAACAAAACAAAGTTGAATTGCAACTCCAATTTGACCTCCTCTCTGGTCTGGAGGAGGTCAATCAAAAAAGAAATATTACTCAATCAAAGATCCAACTGATCCCCACGTCTGTATTGCAAATACGCAGTCACGAATAATCCCGCTAAAGTAATAGGAATTAGGCCTAAGACGATTCCAAATAGAAAAACTTCAATCATTTCGATTTGTTCGAGGGGATAAAAAAAAAGAGGTACGATCTATCCCTAAATAGTAGTCTAAATTATCCACGAATCTCAATGACCAAGAAAAGAATTGATAATTAGTGTGGAAAAGAGTCGTAGAATACCAGGAATCCAAAAGAAAGATTTTTATTTTCTGACTTATTCATTCAATTCATTTCAAATAAGACGTATCTTGTTCAAGCCAATAAATAGAGCTGGGGTTATAGTTAAAGCAGCCAGTAGAAAACCGAAATAACTAGTTATAGTAAGCATGAAAGGGTTAAATTCCATTTATTTTTTTACTACACTACATATGTTGGTAAAGCACTTACCTAAGTTATGGAAAATTCATAATTCATCGGTTATTTTAGATAATACTAAAAAACAAGATAGAGTGAGATACAGAAGTGTAAAAGAAAATCGATTCATCAGATGGGACATGAGTCTCTAATTCCGAATCAAGAGATTTGTTGTGGAATCTGTCAGTTCTTTAAAGTAATAATATTAAGAACTAGATCATCTAACCCCATTGAAAAATTAAATTGGATTTTAGGGAGAATTTTGGAATATAAGATAAATAAAGAATTGAAACAGTCGAATATTCCCCTATTCCTTCTTATTTTAACTGATTGTATTCCATATGGAATAAGAGGAGAAGAAAAGCATTCCACGACCCCCCGAGCAAGGGGCCCCTTAAAAAAAGGAAAGCTCTTCCTTGAATTTACTTTATTTTTATTCCTTTTTCGAACCCCAACCAAAGTTGATTCGAAGACGAGTCACTTCAATTATCCTTTTAAGTTCTATCTTCTGTCTTTCCCTAATTATCCTTTTAAGTTCTATCTTCTGTCTTCCCCTATTTCATCTCGTAAAGTTCCACGCTTGCAGTTTAGTCAAGAAAGTTAGACCTAATCCAACAAACAAGGCAAGGATTGATTACGAATCTTGATTCTTCAAAGAATGTTTTCTTTCTCTCATAACAGATTATCCACTATTCGATTTTCTATTTATTAGATATTATATTATGCTAACCAATTAAATTCCTTAAAGGGAAAGGTTGGATTCGAAGAAAACTTTTAACTAAAAAGGGATAGATTTCGCATATACTTGTCCTTATATTGTGTCAGTATGAGAATATCTTTCCTAAATTATTTATCCAAACCTATTGATCATTAACTTGGATTTTCCCAAGATCTTGGCCGCTATTCCGAATTATTCTACTAATCCGAAGCCAATGAAAATAAGCAGGACCCCCAAAAATTGGGGGTTTTCTATTGATGCCTTGAATAACATATAGCTTACCTATAGACAAGGAACAAAGAAGAGAAAAAAAGAATTATGTTTCGGGACCAAGCAAAACTAGATTGCTGTGCCAT